ACAACTTCTTCCCAACTTCTTTCACTGTAAAAAAAAAAGACTTCTATATTCACGACTTGTCTCAAACAAGAGAAAGAAACAAGTATCCTATTTTTTATAGATATTCACGATATGTTCCCTATGGTAACTGAGTTCATGAATTATGGCCAACAAACAGTACGAGCCGCAAGGTATATTGGTCAAGGTTTCATGATTACCTTATCACACGCGAATCGTTTACCTGTAACTATTCAATACCCCTACGAAAAATTGATCACGTCCGAGCGTTTCCGTGGCCGAATCCACTTTGAATTTGATAAATGCATTGCTTGTGAAGTATGTGTTCGCGTATGTCCTATAGATCTACCCGTTGTTGATTGGAAATTGGAAACTGATATTAGAAAGAAACGATTGCTTAATTACAGTATTGATTTCGGAATATGTATATTTTGTGGTAATTGCGTTGAGTATTGTCCAACAAATTGTTTATCAATGACTGAAGAATATGAACTTTCTACTTATGATCGTCACGAATTGAATTATAATCAAATTGCTTTGGGTCGGTTACCAATGTCAGTAATTGACGATTACACAATTCGAACAATTTTTAATTTGCCTGAAATAAAAACTTAAGAACTCGTTTTGATCTAGTTTAATAATAATTAATTAAGAATTAATTAAGAACTAGTCTAAAAAAGTAGAGTTACCTCTTTTTCCTGACCGGGTCAATAAAGTTATGAAAGATTTTGATTTATTTATCTCTTATTTTATATATAATGGATTTACCTGGACTAATACATGATTTTCTTTTAGTCTTTCTGGGATTGGCTCTTATATTAGGGGGTCTAGGAGTAGTATTACTTCCCAATCCCATTTATTCTGCCTTTTCGTTGGGATTGGTTTTTGTTTGTATATCTTTATTCTATATTCTATCGAACTCACATTTTGTAGCCGCTGCGCAGCTCCTTATTTACGTAGGAGCCATAAATGTTTTAATAATTTTTGCTGTGATGTTCATAAATGGTTCAGAATATTCCAAAGATTTCCATCTTTGGACCGTGGGAGATGGAGTAACTTCTGTGGTCTGTACAAGTATTTTTGTTTCACTAATTACTACTATTTCAGATACGTCATGGTACGGGATTATTTGGACTGCAAAAGCAAACCAGATTATCGAGCAAGATCTGATAAGTAATAGTCAACAAATTGGGATTCATTTATCAACAGATTTTTTTCTTCCGTTTGAATTTATTTCAATAATTCTTTTAGTTGCGTTAATCGGCGCAATTGCTGTAGCTCGTCAATAATACTCTTTCGAAACGAAATGGAAAAACCTTTTTATGAGCTATCACATGCATTTTCTTTTTCTATTTGACGTTGTATATAAAATAGAAATTCTTTATTAGTTCGATCTATTCCCACTATATTCCTTTATTCTAGATTCTATTCTATTACTCGTTATCGTTACTAGTCAATCCAATCGGTTAAAATGTTGTTCATATTGAAATGAATCGCGATTGATAAGGAGTTGGTTGATGATGCTCGAACATGTACTTGTTTTGAGTGCCTATTTATTTTCTGTCGGTCTATATGGATTGATTACAAGTCGAAATATGGTTAGGGCGCTTATGTGTCTTGAGCTTATATTAAATGCCGTTAATCTCAATTTTGTAACATTTTCTGATTTTTTTGATAGTCGTCAATTAAAAGGAGCCATTTTCTCCATTTTTGTTATAGCTATTGCAGCTGCTGAAGCTGCTATTGGACTCGCTATTGTTTCATCAATTTATCGTAACAGAAAATCAACTCGTATAAATCAATCTAATTTGTTGAATAAGTAATACTTTTTTATAATATAAAATAAATTAGAATTTTCATCAATTAAAATTTCAAAAATTAATTCAAATTAGCATGTCTGCCACGTAAGGTATGATCGTGTTATCACAAAATAAAGTAAAGATAATAAATCAAAGTAGTTTGGCACTGTCAATCCAGAAGTAGATTAATAAAAAAACTCGAGGAACTCATCGATTCATCTAGTACTAGTATTTAAATATATAATTCATTTATCAATTTACTAGATTGAAACTTTATCACGTTCAAAAATGGATAGATCCAATGTCGCATTCAGTAAAGATTTATGATACATGTATCGGGTGTACTCAATGTGTCCGAGCCTGTCCCACGGATGTATTAGAAATGATACCCTGGGATGGATGTAAAGCCAAACAAATAGCATCTGCTCCAAGAACGGAGGATTGTGTCGGTTGTAAGAGATGTGAATCCGCCTGCCCAACAGATTTCTTGAGTGTTCGAGTTTATTTATGGCATGAAACAACCCGCAGCATGGGTATAGCTTATTAATACGTTACAGAAACCCGAGTCCATTTTTTTTTTATCGCCAAAACCAGTGCCAAAAAATATTTGATTTTTTGGCACTGGTTTTTTTGGTCCAAGCGTATCTTGTCTTTACCACGAACAAATTTCCTTGGTTAACAATAATTGTAGTCTTACCAATATTTGCGGGTTCCTTAATTTTCTTTCTTCCCCATAAAGGAAATAGGGTAATTAGGTGGTATACTATATGTATATGCATGCTAGAACTTCTTCTAACAACCTATGCATTCTGTTATCATTTCCAATTGGACGATCCATTAATCCAACTAGTAGACGACTATAAATGGATCAGTTTTTTTGATTTCCGTTGGAAATTAGGAATAGATGGACTGTCCATAGGCCCCGTTTTATTAACAGGATTTATCACTACTTTAGCTACCTTAGCGGCCTGGCCTATTACTCGGGATTCTCGATTATTCCATTTCTTGATGTTAGCAATGTACAGTGGTCAAATAGGATCATTTTCTTCTCGGGACCTTTTACTTTTTTTCATCATGTGGGAATTAGAATTAATTCCGGTCTATCTACTTTTAGCCATGTGGGGAGGAAAGAAACGTCTCTACTCAGCCACAAAATTTATTTTGTACACGGCGGGGGGCTCCATTTTTCTCTTAATGGGAGTTCTGGGTATCGGTTTATATGGTTCTAATGAGCCAACATTAAATTTTGAAACATCAGTTAATCAGTCGTATCCTGTGGCTTTGGAAATAATATTCTATATTGGATTTTTTATTGCTTTTGCTGTCAAATCACCGATTCTACCGCTACATACATGGTTACCAGATACCCACGGAGAGGCGCATTACAGTACTTGTATGCTTCTAGCCGGAATTTTATTAAAAATGGGAGCGTATGGATTGATTCGGATTAATATGGAATTATTACCACACGCTCATTCCATATTTTCTCCTTGGTTGATGATAGTAGGCACAATACAAATAATCTATGCAGCTTCAACATCTCCCGGCCAACGTAATTTAAAAAAAAGAATAGCCTATTCCTCCGTATCTCATATGGGTTTCATACTTATAGGAATTGCTTCTATAACCGATACGGGACTCAATGGAGCTATATTACAAATAATATCTCATGGCTTTATTGGTGCTGCACTTTTTTTCTTGGCAGGAACGAGTTATGATAGAATACGCCTTGTTTATCTCGACGAAATGGGCGGAGTAGCTATCCCCATGCCAAAAATATTTACGATGTTCAGTAGCTTTTCCATGGCTTCCCTTGCATTACCGGGTATGAGTGGTTTTGTTGCAGAAGTTATAGTCTTTTTAGGACTAATTACCAGCCAAAAATATCTTTTACTGCCCAAAATAGCTATCACTTTTGTAATGGCAATTGGAATGATATTAACTCCTATTTATTTATTATCTATGTCACGGCAAATGTTCTATGGATACAAATTATTTAATACTCCAAACTCTTATGTTTTTGATTCTGGACCGCGCGAGTTATTTGTTTCCATCTCCATTTTTCTACCTGTAATAGGTATTGGTATGTATCCCGATTTTGTTCTTTCGCTATCAGTTGACAAGGTTGAAGGTATTCTATCTAATTATTTTTATAGATAGTTTTCTTAAAGTTTCTTAAAGAAAAAACTCCTATGATTTTTAAGAGTCGGTTGGATAATGAAAAAAAAGAAGGATTTTGATTCTCTTAAATTTTAAATAAAGTAAAAACAAAATATGAATTTAAATTTTCACCCAACATACTTGGTCTTTGCGAGAACCGCGTGAATCACTACACTACTTGATTCACGCGGTTCTCGCCGGTTGACACAATGTGTTTTATATACACTGTATTGCACTCTGTTTGTATTCGTAATAACTTTTCTTTTATTTAACTAGAGGTTAACGTAAATGAACCATAACTATGTAGCCCAATTCCTAATAGATTGACCCCAAAATAGCATATCCAAATTATAAGAAAGCCTAGAGTCGCCACAATTGCGGAATTTGTCCCCTGCAAATTTTTATTTGTTCGAGTATGCAAATAAATTGCGAATACGATCCAAGTAATAAAAGCCCAAGTTTCCTTTGGATCCCAACTCCAATATGATCCCCATGCTTCATTAGCCCATACTGCTCCTGAAAGAATCCCTATGGTTAAAAAGATAAATCCTAGGCTAATCACACGATAACTCCAATAATCTAATTGTTGAATCAATTGGGCCTTGTAATAATTCTTAGCATAAAAAAAAGAAGTTTTTTTAAAAATATTGTTTCTTTCATTATTGTATTGGATTTCACCAAATGAAAAAGATTCATTTAATTTTAATAAATTATTACTTTTAGAACTATAAAAAATCTTTCTAAATGTAATGACTAGAAGTGCTACTGATAATAATGATCCACAAAGAAGAGCCGCATAGCTCAATATCATCATACTTACGTGCATTATTAACCACTCCGATTGTAGAGCGGGTATTAATATTGTGGGTTTATGTATTTCATTTAAAAGACCCGACGTAGCAAAGCCTTGGGTAAAAATAGTACTTGAGGCAGTTATTGTGGTTAAATAATTTTTTCGTTTTTTTAAATGGGGCACTATATGAATAAGGGAGAAACTCCATGAAAGAAAAATTAATGATTCATATAAATCACTTAGTGGGAAATGGCCCGAATAAATCCAACGAGTGATTAATAATCCTGTTAGACATAAAAAAGTAGCTAGCATCCCCTTTTCTGACGAATCATATGGTTTTATGATTTCATTGCCCAATAAGGTTATCAAATGAATTGTAATCACAATTGAAACAATAGAAAAGGAAATATGATTTAATATATGCTCTAAAGTTGAAAATATCATAAAAAAGAAAAAAGGTGGGGATCCCCCATATTAATATTAATTATTGGGAATTTCATTTATTTTTATTATAGGATCTATTAGATCTCGTTTAGAAGATGGCATGCCGCCACTCGGACTCGAACCGAGATGCTCTAGCACTGCTTCCTAAGAGCAGCGTGTCTACCGATTTCACCATAGCGGCTTGCTCGAATTCATAATAGCCTATTTATATTCAATAGTCGAGATTGAACAAGTCAATTCAATCAAATATGTTTTTTTAGTAAAAATTAAATTGATAAAAAAAATGAGTTCAAAAGTCAACTTGAAGATTCATTAGTTTCATTTATTTTCCTTTAAGTGTCCATTTATCTTAGGGCTTTTTACGTAGTTTATGCGATTCTAAAATCGAACTCTTGCAGCTATAGAAATCTCTCGCTAGAATAAAAAAACTTTTTTCATTTTTTACGCTTATTGTCATGTCATTATTTCTGCTTTATCTGATTTCATAATCATAAATTTGAAACAAAAAAGCAATTTTCTCAATGAATCTAAAACTATTTTGTATTTGGAGTACTGCAAATTGACACTTGTACATAATATAATAATATCTCAACAATCAAGTTCTTTTATTGATTCTTTTATTGATGATCTGAAAATTGGAGATATATGGTAAATCCATTACATATGGTAAATGCAATAAATTAAGAAGTTAGTTTTTAACATGGAATCCATTAGTTTCAACAATCTGCCCTTCCCGAAAAAGATAAAAAATTTTATTTATTGGAATTGTAAAGGTCGATGGGGAAAAAAAGACTCCCCACCACCAAAATATGAGTGAAAACATACAAAGATTTTATATTAACAAATTACTGATCCAATTTTTTGAATCAAATGCATTTCGATTATTCCAATATTTTAGGACTTATTTGTTTGTCGTACAAAAAAACTTTTTGAATTCCCGCTAGAAAGAGATTTCCCTAATGACAAAGCTTTTAACGACGCCCAATATCCTTTCATTTTCCAAATATTTTTACGAATACGCTTTTTTGATATCGAAGTACGTTTTTTTGGAACTGCCATTTAAAAATGAAGAAGTTACTCATTGTTATAGTTGGATGTGAAAGACATCTATTGTTCTATTATTATTCTTATTCATTATCTATTTTTTCTCTAAATAATATAATATTCTCTTCATAAAAAAGAAATATAGATATGTCAAAGATCCATGAAAACTGGATCAAAAATGACTCGAAATAACAAAATATTCCGTAAAACCAAAAATTTTTGGTTTGGAACTATTAGTTCGCGTTGTTTATCTCTCAAAGTTATATCTTTAGAATCTGCATGTCATAGAAATCAAATCAAACTTAATAAAATAAAAAAAGAATCTAAAAGACCTTTATTTTCGGCATTCTATACTTGATTTACATCTAATAAAATACCAGGATTGTACTTTTGACTAATAAATAGATAGTCAAACTAGAAAAAAATACAACTAAATTCCATTTTAAAATTCGAATGAGACTAGTAATAAATCTGTTAAAAGATACGTGGTTTGATAAAAAAGGATCTCAGTCATTTTTGATCCTTTCTCGCTAAAAAGTTCATTTTAGTTCCATATTTTTATAAACTTTACTAATAAATTGTTTTGATTGAAATGGAAAACAATCAATCCCATAATGAATTAGTTAATTAATTGAAAATTAGTTAATGAATTGAAATAAACTAACTAAAATCAAGAGTTTTTTCATTAGACCGATGACCTTAGTTAATCTTATAATTCGTATCAGCATCAAGTACTCTTTTTAGGCTAAATCTTTATCCTTGCTCTATGAATATAAATTTTGATTACGATAAATTATTATATTTTTATTTTACTATTATAAGTGTTCGTTTTTTTATATGTCACTTGGTCATATCATTTGACCAATTGTAACTTCTTTTTTGAATATTTGAACGGTTTTGAAAAGACTCAGAATAATTAATATTAATAAATACTAATATAAACTTCTTAAATCAGTTAGTGCATATCTTGATTTTTTATTGACTTTTTCGAAAGGTAAGATCCGGTGAATCGGAAACAATTAATTAAGAATAAAAAACTTTTTTTATGGAACAGACATATCAATATGCGTGGATAATACCTTTTCTTCCACTTCCAGTTCCTATGTTAATAGGGTTGGGACTTCTTCTTTTTCCGACGGCAACAAAAAGTCTTCGCCGTATGTGGGCTTTTCAGAGCGTTTTGTTGTTAAGTATAGTCATGATTTTTTCCATGAATCTTTCTATTCAGCAAATAAATAGTAGTTCTGTCTATCAATATGTATG